TAAACAGGCTTGTATAAAAAAGATGCGAGAAAAATTCCTCCAAAAGCTATACTGACTGAAAAAGTTGCATTTGTCAAAAATTGATACCAATCCTTGGATTCTTTTGAATTTTGATCTACCAGGTTTATCGATGGAGTTAACAATTTGGATAATATATCCAGTCCCTCCCCCTCTTGATTGAAAGGAATTCCTATGACCCCACTAAACAAGGTAAATAAGGCCAATATAAGTATAGGAAGTAGCATAGTATTGTTCGATTCGTGGGGATAAGGATTTAAAGTATTATTAAAATGAATAGTACGAAAGACCCTCGTTATCTTTCTTACATTAAGATCAAGTCGATCTGTCTTCTTGCAAAAACAAAAAAAAGAAGCCCTTTTATTAGTATTTATTTTTAATAAAGGTAATAAATAATTTTTTTTTATCGGACTTGGCCCCTCTTTACCCCATAAAGATATCGAATAGAACGAGCTACCTTTTTTTCCACTGTAATCTTGAAAATGAAGATTCAAATGACCCTCAAAAGTAAGTAAATAGATACGAAACATATAAAATGCGGTTAATCCGACCGCGGAACAAGCGATTATTGCAAAAATCGGTGAATATAACCAACTATCATTAAGTATTTCATCTTTAGACCAAAAACATGCAAAGGGAGGAATACCACAAAGAGAAAGTGTACCTAGTAAAAAAGAAATTTTTGTAATTGGAACATGTTTTGTTAAACCGCCCATAAGAACCATATTCTGACTTTTATCGGGAGAATATCCAACAATAGCCTCCATTGAATGAATAATTGATCCAGATCCTAAAAACAACAAAGCTTTTGAATAGGCGTGAGTAATCAAATGAAATAAAGCGGCTCGAGAAGAGCCCAGACCTAAAGCTAACATGATATAGCCCAATTGAGACATTGTAGAATAAGCTAAACTTCTCTTAATATCTTTTTGAGCAAGAGCTAAAGTAGCTCCTAATAGTACTGTTAATATACCTATTAAGGCTATTAAATTCATAACGTAAGGTATGACTAAGAAAAGAGGAAGAAGGCGAGCTACAAGAAAAATGCCTGCTGCTACGATAGTAGCAGCATGTATAAGAGCGGAAATAGGAGTAGGCCCTTCCATGGCATCTGGTAACCACACATGAAGGGGAAACTGCGCAGATTTAGCAACTGCACCGGAAAATAATAGCAAGGAGCATAAAGTAACAAATAACAAATCAATCTCATTATTATAAATTAAGTTGTTGAATATTTCGAACAAATCCCGAAATTCGAAACTACCTGTTATCCAATAAAGACCTAAAATTCCTAATAATAAACCAAAATCCCCGACACGGTTAGTTATAAACGCCTTTTGACACGCATTACCCACAAGAGGGCGCGTAAACCAAAAACCTATTAATAGATAAGAACACATCCCAACCAATTCCCAAAAAATATAAATTTGTATTAAATTACAACTCGAGACTAAACCCAACATTGAAGTATTGAAAAAACTCATAGAAGCAAAAAATCGCAAATATCCTTGATCATGAGACATATAATTGTCGCTATAAATAAGCACCATGATTGCAACAGTAGTGATCAATATTAACATAATAGAAGTCAGTGGGTCGATCAAATAGCCGAATTCTAAAGAAAAATCATTATTGATAGTCCAAGACCACACTGATTTATAGATGGAACTGCTATGGATTTGCTGAAGAAGGAGATTTAGTGAAAAAAGCATAACTATACTTAACAAAAAAACACTAGAAAAAGACAACATAGGGCGAATTTTTTTTGTTACTGTCGGAAAAAGTAGAAGCCCCCCCACTATTCCCATAGGAACTGGAAGTGTAATAAAAGGGATGATCCCGGAATATTGATATATATGTTCCATAATTTTTTTTAATCAATTGTCTTTGACTCCCTCGTTTTTATCCCTTTTGAAAAGAGCCAGTCAATAAAAAAAAAAGCAAAATATGCAAAACTTAACTAAAATTTGATATTCTTAATTATTCTAAATCTGAATCTTTTCAAAGAACTTCACATATTCAAATCAATAAGTTAGACTTGGTCAAATAAAAATAATATGATATATCCAAGTTATTAGTAAAAAAACCTACTTACTTTTTTGATTAATATTAACTAATATTAATCAATATTTTTATAAAGCTCTAAAAAATAAAAAGTTTTTTTAGGAATTACGAGAATTTATATCCATAGAGAAAGGATAAAGAATTATAGCAAAAACAGTACTTGATTTTTATATGAATCGGAAAAAACTGTGCATATCTTGCCCCAATTAAATCACAACTTCTTTGTAGTTCGTTTATCTCGAATCAGAATCATTAAACGATCAATTTTTGAACGGATTTATTGTCTTCGAAAAGACATTTATATTTGTAAGAAATTCGACGATATTGAATACTTTCCATGGAATTAAAAAAAGAACTCACTAAAATGTCTTTTATAAAATCATGTACCCTTTAATAGATTAACTAATCCCGTCTCATTTCATTTTATTTAAATTGAAAATTTGGTATACTTCCCTTGACCTTGCTCGAAAAAGTTTTGTATTAGATACGCATGGCTTAGGCTTTTGAATGTCTTGATATATTTTATTCCATGTATATTACATGTATAAATGTAGCATAACGAAAATAGACAGAAATAGAAATGAAAATGAATAGGTTTTTTAGAAAAATAGTAGAATCTAAGAAAAAAAAAAGGATACTATACTGAATAGTAAAGATAAAGAACAATTGGTTTTTAACCAAAAAATGTCTTTCACATCCAATTCTAGCAATGAGTAACCTCAAAATTTGTGAATGGCAGTTCCAAAAAAGCGCACTTCTATAACAAAAAAGCGTATTCGTAAAAATAGTTGGAAAAGAAAGGGATTTTGGGCAGCGTTGAAAGCCTTTTCATTAGCGAAATCCCTTGCTACGGGGAATTCAAAAAGTTTTTTTTGTGCGACAAATACAAATAAAAAATAAAAGGATGAAAAAATCTAACTTGTCCTGAATCGAAAAAAGTATAGTTTTTTTTCTAATTTCTAATCTAAAATGGAAAAAAGGCTTTTCATTCACTAATGTTTTGAATTGATCAATATTAAATTGAACTCGTTTTTCTTTGAGGATATGTCGAATGCAAAGTCTGTTATCTACTGAATCCTCAAATTATCAAATTATACTTTTTGTTTAAAAAAATACAAAATACAAGACACAAGGTTTCAACTTTCTTTTTAGTCTCTTTGATCATTTTCGAGGGATGGGGATTAGTATTTTCCCCATCGACCTTTATAACCACCTACCACAATAAAAAAAAATAAGGATTATGATTAGAACGTCCAAATCCCTATTAAAATAAAAGGGTTTTCGATTCATCAATTTTCATCTTTCCTAGCCTAAAAAAGATTACATTGAATTGACTCTTTCAATCTCGACGATTGAATAATAATTAGTTATTATGATTTCTAGCAAGCCGCTATGGTGAAATCGGTAGACACGCTGCTCTTAGGAAGCAGTGCTAGAGCATCTCGGTTCGAGTCCGAGTAGCGGCATGTCAATTTATACCTCTAAAAAGTTCCTATAATGAATTCAATTACTTATTTGAATTGATTCTATAGAATCCTGGGGACCTTTTCTTTTATGATATTTTCTACTTTAGAGCATATATTAACTCATATATCCATTTCGGTTGTTTCCATTGTAATTACAATTTATTTGATAACTATATTACTTGATGAAATGGTCGGACTATATGAGTCTTCAGAAAAGGGAACGATAGCCACTTTTTTCTGTATAACTGGATTATTAGTTATTCGTTGGATTTATTTGGGACATTTACCATTAAGTAATTTATATGAATCATTAGTCTTTCTTTCATGGAGTTTATCCACTATTCATATAATTCCGTATTTTAAAAAACATCAAAAAAATTTAAGCCTAATAACCGCGCCAAGTGCACTTTTTACCCAAGGCTTTGCTACTTCCGGTTTTTTAAATGAAATGCATCAGTCTGCACTATTAGTACCGGCTCTCCAATCCCAGTGGTTAGTAATGCACGTAAGTATGATGGTATTGGCCTATGCGGCCCTTTTATGTGGATCATTATTATCAGTGGCTCTTCTAGTCATTACATTTCGAAAAATCATAAGGACTCTTTTTATTTTGAAAAGCAATAATTTTTTAAATAAATCTTTTTTCTTTGATGAGATTCAATACATGAACGGAAGTGGCAGTGTTTTACGAAACACTTATTTTCTTTCTTCTAAAAATTATTACAGGTCTCAGTTGATTCAACAATTAGATTGTTGGAGTTATCATATTATTAGTATAGGATTTATCCTTTTAACTATGGGTATTCTTTCGGGAGCAGTCTGGGCTAATGAGGCATGGGGATCATATTGGAGTTGGGACCCAAAGGAAACTTGGGCATTTATTACTTGGGCAATATTCGCAATTTATTTACATACTAGAACACATAAAAAATGGGAAGGTGTAAATTCCGCAATTGTGGCTTTTATAGGCTTTCTTCTAATTTGGATATGTTATTTAGGAGTTAATCTATTAGGAATAGGGCTCCACAGTTATGGTTCATTTACATTAATATATAATTGAATTTAAGACAAAAAAAGAGGGTCTTGGTCTTGACAAAAACAACCATAGGACAGCGTATAAGTCTATCTAAGAAACGGTGTGTAAACGCGGTCCATCGAGAACCATTTGAATCAAGTAATAAGTGATTCAAATGGTTCTGTCAAACGGCACACTATCCAGTTACAATTTGTTTTTTTAACTTCAAAAAAAGACAAAAAAAAGCCTTTATTTCCATTTTTTTGAATTATCTAATTATTAATTTTTTGTAGAATTCTAAATTAATAATTAGATAAAATAGCCTCGACCTTGTCACCTGATAATGAGAAAACGAAGTCCGGATAAATGCCAATACCTATTACAGGTAGAAGGATAGAGATTGAAACAAACAACTCTCGCGGTCCAAAATCCAAAAAAGGAGAGTTTGAGGCATTAAATAGCTTGTATCCATAGAACATCTGGTGTAACATAGACAATAAATAAACAGGAGTTAATATCGTTCCAATTGCCATGACAAAAGTAATTAGTATTTTTGCCAGTAAAAGAAATTTTTGGCTCGTAATTATTCCAAAAAATATTATCAATTCTGCAACAAAACCGCTCATGCCAGGTAATGCAAGAGAAGCCATTGATGAGATACTGAACATCGTGAATATTTTTGGAACCGAGATAGCCATTCCTCCCATTTTATCGAGATAAAGAAGACGTATTCTATCATAACTCGTTCCTGCCACGAAAAAAAGCGCAGCACCGATAAATCCATGAGATATTATTTGTAAAAGAGCTCCATTAAGTCCCGTATCGCTTAGAGAGCAAATTCCTATAATTATAAAACCCATATGAGATACCGAGGAATAGGCTATTCTTTTTTTTAAATTACGTTGACCAGGAGATGTTGAAGCTGCATAAATTATTTGAATTGTGCCTATTATTATCAACCAGGGAGAAACTAGAGAGTGAGCATGGGGTAATAATTCCATATTGATCCGAACCAACCCATATGCTCCCATTTTTAATAAGATTCCGGCTAGAAGCATACAAGTGCTGTAATGTGCCTCTCCGTGAGTATCTGGTAACCATGTATGTAAGGGTATAATCGGTAATTTGACAGCAAAAGCAATAAGAAATCCAATATAGAATATTATTTCCAGCGCTAAAGGATATGGTTGATTGGCTGATGTTTCAAAATTTAATGTTGGCTCGTTGGAACCATATAAACAGATACCCAGAATTCCTATTAATAAAAAAAGGGAACCCCCTGCGGTGTATAAAATAAACTTTGTAGCTGAATACAAACGTTGCTTTCCCCCCCACATAAATAGAAGTAGATAAACGGGAATTAATTCTAACTCCCACATGATGAAAAAAAGTAAAAGATCTCGAGAAGAAAATAATCCTATTTGACCACTATACATGGCTAGCATCAAGAAATGGAATAATCTGGAATCTCGAGTAACTGGCCAAGCCGCTAAAGTAGCTAAAGTAGTGATAAATCCTGTCAGTAAAATGGGTCCTATAGAAAGTCCATCTATTCCCAATCTCCAGTAAAAACCAAAAAAATCGACCCACTTATAATTCTCCCCCAATTGAATTAATAGATCGTCCGATTGGAAACGATAGCAGAATACGTAGGTCATTAAAAGAAGTTCTAATACGCATATACATATAGCATACCACCTAATTGCTTTATTTCCTCCCTGAGGCTGAGGCAGAAAGAAAATTAAGGAACCTGCGGATATCGGAAAGACTACAAAGATTGTTAACCAAGGAAAAAAATTCATGATAAAGACAAGATAGACTTGGACCAAAAAAACCCGTGCTCAAAACAGAATATATTTCTATTTTTTTGTTTCGAGTACGGGTTTTATCGATAAAAAAAGAATGTATTCAAACCATGTTGTTGGAAATGGGTCAATAAGCTAGACCCATGCTTCGAGTTGTTTCATGCCATAAATAAACTCGAACACTCAAAAAATCCGTTGGACAGGCCGATTCACATCTCTTACAGCCGACGCAGTCCTCTGTTCTTGGAGCAGAAGCAATTTGCTTAGCTTTACATCCGTCCCAAGGTATCATTTCTAATACATCCGTGGGGCAGGCTCGGACGCATTGGGTACACCCTATACATGTATCATAAATCTTTACTGAATGCGACATTGGGTCTATAAATTTTTGAACGTCATAAATTTTGATCTAGTAATTTTAGAAATGAATCATATCTTTATATACTAGATGAATCAATAATTGACAAGAATTTTTTGAATCAATTCTGGATCGAGGCATGTGCATGAAAAAGGGCCAATAGACTTTCATTTCGTACGTTTTGACAAAGATAATTATATAGCATACATGCTAATTCGAATTAATGAATATTATACTTTATATGATTAATACTACTTATTCAACAAATTAGATTGATTGATACGCGTTGATTTTCTGCTACGATAAATTGACGAAACAATAGCCGGTCCAATAGCTGCTTCAGCCGCTGCAATAGCTATAACAAATATTGAGCAAATAGTTCCTTTTAATTGGCGACTATCAAAAAAATCAGAAAATGTTACGAAATTTATATTAACTGCATTCATTAGAAGTTCAAGACACATAAGGGCTCTAACCATATTTTGGCTCGTGATCAATCCATAAATACCTATACAAAATAAATAGGCACTCAAAACAAGTATATGTTCTAACATCATTGACCAACTCCTTCGCAATTTAGATTTATTTCAATATGAAAAAAATGAAACAGAGTCGATTGACTCGAATATAACAAGTAAAGAAAAAAAGAATATATTGGTAATAGATCGAATAAAAGAAGTTATATTTTGAATATATTTCAGTTTATACACGAATAATCTTCAAATAGAATTAAAGGAAACTCAATGTGATAAGACAAAACAAAGTTTCATTTTGATTACTTTGATTACTGCGGCTAGGTCTACGGCTTTACTATTGTTACTGACGAGCCGCAGCAATTGCGCCTATTAACGCAACTAAAAGAATTATTGAAATGAGTTCAAATGGAAGAAAAAAATCGGTTGATAAATGAATTCCAATTTGTTGACTATTAGTTATCAAATCTTTCTCTATAATCTGGTTTGATCTTGTAGTCCAAATAATCCCATACCATGACGTATCTGGAATAGTAGTAATTAGTAAAAGAAAAATACTTGTACAAACCAGTGAAGTAACCCCACCCCCAACGTTCCAAAGATAAAAAGCGTTGTGATATTCTGAACCATTCATGAACATCACAGCAAATATGATTAAAACATTTATGGCTCCTACGTAAATAAGGAGTTGTGCGGCAGCTATAAAATAGGAATTTGATAAAATATAGAATAAGGCTATACAAATAAGAACCAATCCCAACGAAAAGGCGGAATAAATTGGGTTGTTAAGCAATACCACCCCTAAACCTAATAATATAAGGCCCAATCCCAGAAATACTAAAAGAAAATCATGTATTGATCCAGGTAAATCCATTTTACGTATAAAGAAGAGAGAAATACATCGAATTTTTTCATGACCTTATTGATGACCCGACCAGGAACAAAAATTTTTTGATACATTCCTATAATTGAATGAAATCCTAAACGGTGTGAATTGAGGTAGGTATAGCTATTAGAATAATCTCACTCTTTATCCCAAAGTATAGTTTGACACTCTAAAAAAGGATTTCTATTTCGAAAGAATTACGTATCTATTAAGAGATTTTCAATCAAAATTTATAAATTTTGATTAAAAATTAAGTCGCAATTATTACAATCAATCCAATCAATACTTAAGTTTTTTTTAGTCATTTTTTTGACCAAACAAAAGGAACGAAACCTCATTTCTTTAGATCAAAACCGAATTTTAGTAATTATTCTTTATCTTTAATCAAGGGTTTACTCCTTTTTAGTTGAGCCAAAGTCGAAATCGTTCGAATTGTATAATCATCAATTACTGATATTGGTAAACGACCCAAAGCAATTTGATTATAATTCAATTCGTGACGATCATAAGTAGAAAGCTCATAGTCTTCAGTCATTGATAAACAATTTGTTGGACAATACTCAACGCAGTTACCACAAAATATACAGATTCCGAAATCAATACTATAATTAAGCAATCGTTTCTTTCGAATATTCGTTTCGAATTGCCAATCAACAACGGGTAAATCTATAGGACATACACGAACACATACCTCACAAGCAATACATTTATCAAATTCAAAATGGATTCGACCGCGGAAGCGCTCCGATGTAATTAATTTTTCATAAGGGTATTGAATAGTTACAGGTAAACGATTTGTGTGGGATAAGGTAATCATAAAACTTTGACCAATGTACCTTACAGCCCTTATTGTTTGTTGACCATAATTTCTGAACCCAGTCACCATAGGAAGCATATCCTAATTATCTCGGAACAATTTGATGTTTGTTTCTTTCTCTTGTTTGAGACATATAGACTTATAGTATTCCATTACAATGAAAGGAGTTGTGAAGAGGTTGTTAATAATAGATTGCCGAGAGAAATAGGTAAAAGAAATTTCCAGCCAAGATTTAATAGTTGATCCATTCTTAGTCTAGGTAAAGTCCATCTTGTTGTGATAGAAATGAACAAGAACAAATAAGTTTTAGCCAATATAATAAAGATACCCGTTGTTGTTCCAAAAACCCCACTCACTTTATTTAGTTCAAAAAGCTCAGGAACAAAAATGTACGGAATAGAAATATTCCAACCGCCAAAGTAAAGAACTGTTACAAATAATGACGAAACGAATAGGTTTAGATAGGAAGCAACATAAAATAAACCAAATTTTATACCCGAATATTCGGTTTGATAGCCGGCTACTAATTCTTCTTCCGCTTCTGGTAAATCAAAAGGCAATCTCTCGCATTCTGCTAGAGAAGAAATTAGAAAAACAATAAACCCTATAGGTTGCCGCCACAAATTCCACCCCCAAAGACCATATTTTGACTGTGCCTCAACTATATCAACTGTACTTAAACTATTAGATAATTATAGTCGATGAGAACATAACTGTTCCTACCGCTATTCCAGAACCATACATGAGATTTTCACCTCATATGGCTCCTCGAGGGTCATAAATAAATCTAAGGACCAAATCATATTTTATTTTTTTATTTTGATACGTTTGTCGGATAGGTTAGTTTGTAGAATAGGTAGGATCACAATGTCCTCTAATTAGACCAATGGAATTCTGTCTGTTATTGTTATAACAATAAATAAAGATAAAATACTTCTGAATTGATCTCATCCTTTAAGAATTTCAGTTTTTCCTTGTTGAGTAATAACTTCCGTATTTCAATCAAATACTCCTTGTGGGTGTGTAGAAATATTAATAGATCTTTCAACCCAACCCTGTTTTCGATTCCGAAAAAGAATTATACATATCATTAATTTAAAAATTATGGTATAAATTTTATCTCTATGATAAAGAAAGAATAAAAAGGATCATTTTCGATTCTATTGTGATTTTATTTTTTCTATTTTTAGAGTTCTTTTTTTTTCCTGTTCCTATTCTTCTTTCTTTTCTGAGAAAAAATGGACTTAAAAAAGTAAAGGGTTATTTCGTATCTGATAGTGATTTTTATAATCGGTGGATAGGAGCATACTCTGGATCGGAATTGTGGGAAGTACTACTTGATCATTTCTACGAATTTAAAGCCCCAATTATTATTCTTTTTATATTATTTTTTTAGGCAAAAATGACCTTTGGTATAATTTACATAATCTCCATTACTAATCCGTTGCCTATCTTGGTGTTTCTAACCAATCCACTCATTTTTGCTCAATCCCCCGTGTTATCATTATGGTAATACATGTCTGGTAATACATGCCAACGATAGTAAAACGTCAATACGGTTGATCATTTGAACCCCGCTTCAAGCCAGGATGACTAATCAACCAATCTTGGGGTAAAAAATCTGTTCTTCTTTTTTTTTTTGTTTTTTCCGCTTTCCCTTTACTCTTGTACCTAGGAAATGAGACTTATTCTTTTTACTGCGAATTTAGAAGCTGTTTTCTTTCACTCATATAACTATCCGATTTGGATCATCCACTTTCATTTTAATGAGAAATATAAAAAAATATATTCATTTAATTCATTTCGCCTAGTCTTTCATAGTTTCTTAGAAATAAGGGCGTAGAGAAAAGTTTATGTTTCAATGACTCGCACGTAGAGATATTGATAACACACATAGAGTTAATGGTATTTCATAACTAATCGATTGAGCAGCGGCTCGTAGACCACCTAAAAAAGAATATTTATTATTTGATCCATATCCTGACATAAGAAGTCCGATGGGAGCAATACTTGAAATGGCAATCCATAAAAAAACACCAATCTTTAGATCAGCTAAAACTAGGTGATAGCCAAAAGGAATTACTGAATAGCTTAGTAGAATTGATATGACTGCTATGGATGGGCCAACGCTGAATAAACGAGTATCTCCCCGAGATGGAAGAAGATTCTCTTTAAAAAGTAGTTTTATCCCATCTGCTAGAGCTTGAAGAACTCCTAAAGGACCAGCATATTCGGGTCCAATACGTTGTTGGACTCCTGCGGCTATTTCTCTTTCTAACCACACAATTACTAGTACCCCTATTGTTATTCCCAATACAAGAGTAAAAATAGGAACAAGCATCCATATAATGTTATATATCTCTTTTAAGGATTCTAATCTGGAAAAAGAATGAATATCTTGTATTTCTGGTGTATCAAGTATCATTTCAACGATCAACTTCCCCCATAATGATATCGATGCTACCTAGTATCGTCATAATGTCAGCCAATTTCATTCTTTTAACTAACTGAGGAAGAATTTGCAAATTAATAAACCCCGGTGGACGAATTTTCCATCTCCAAGGAAAACCACTCTGGTCTCCTATCAGAAAAATTCCCAATTCTCCCTTTGGTGCTTCGACTCTCACATAAAGTTCTTGTTTCGGCAATTCAAAAGTAGGAGAGGTTTTTTTACTAATGAATCGATATTCAAAATCATTCCAGTTTTGATCCCTCTCTCTATCAAAACATCGGGTTTCTAAATTCTCATAGGGCCCCCCCGGAATTCTTTCCAGAGCCTGTTGAATAATTTTTATGGATTCCTTCATTTCACTGATTCGGACTAAATAACGAGCTAATGAATCGCCTTCTTTTTGCCACGGGACTTCCCAATCAAATTCGTTGTAACATTCATAATGATCAACTTTGCGAAGATCCCACTGTATTCCCGAAGCTCGTAGCATTGGTCCTGATAAACCCCAATTTATTGCTTCCTCTGCACTAATAATACCTACTCCTTCAACTCGTTCTAAAAAAATAGGATTTCGCGTAATAAGGTTTTGATATTCAGCAGCCCTTGTTAAAAAATAATCGCAGAAATCCAAGCATTTATCTATCCAGCCATAAGGTAGATCGGCCACTACTCCTCCGATACGAAAAAAATTATGCATCATTCTCATCCCAGTGGCAGCCTCGAATAGATCATATACTAATTCCCTTTCTCTGAAAATATAGAAGAAGGGGGTTTGCGCACCAATATCTGCCATAAAAGGGCCAAGCCATAACAGATGAGAAGCTATACGACTTAACTCCAACATTATTACTCTGATATGGCTAGCTCTTTTAGGTATTTGAATATTTCCCAGCCGTTCTGGTCCATTTATGGTTATTGCTTCTGTGAACATCGTAGCTAAATAATCCCAACGTGTTACATAGGGCAGATATTGTATAATTGTTCGGTTTTCCGCAATTTTTTCCATCCCTCTGTGTAAATAACCTAATATTTGTTCACAGTCAATAACATCTTCACCATCTAGAGTAACGATGAGTCGAAGAACACCATGCATTGATGGATGGTGCGGGCCCATATTGACTATCATGAGGTCTTGTCTTGGAGATGATACATTCATAGGTTTTTCCTCGATTCATTCTTCCATACCTTACTGAAAACTAAAAGAAGCTCATCAAAATGCAAGATCTAATAATAATAAATCAAATAATTCAAAAATGACTTTTCAAATTAACGCGTTTTTGGTTCCCGAATATCCAACTGACTAATTAATTGTTTATAACGTACTTCATTTTTCTTTGACAAATAAGCCAGCAGTCGTTGGCGTTTTCCTATAATTTTCCGGAGGCCTCTCTGAGATAAATAGTCTTTTCGATGCAATTCCAAATGTGAAGTAATTCTTCGGATCTTATTAGTAAAACTGAATACTTGAAATTCAACGGATCCCTTGTTTTTCTTTTTTTCGTCTTGTGAAATAACCGAGATGAATGCATTTTTGACCATAAAATTAAATCTTCTCCCGTACTTAAATTTTAATATTAAAAATATTTAATATTAAAAAAAATATATAGATTTTTATTGATCAGTAATACTAATGCTGATTCCTTTTTCATTTTGTATACCCAACAATTTTCATTTCCTTATGAATTTATAATTTTATTCAATTGTTTTTATGGGTATAGGGATCCAAACAGATAATATATTTATACACTTATAAAAAAGATAAATTTATACCTAAGATTCTAATCATAAGATTCTGTTGATTCCTTTTTAGATGTAATTGATATGTCATTAAATTAATAAATTAATGATATGAATAGAATAAAAAACAATGCATGTGTGCATTTTTTTGTTTTCATGTATCAACTAAAATAAAATATGTTATGCAATATATGAAAAACGTACCATTAAAGGGTTTTTAATCGTGGATACATATGTATTCTTACCATATTGAAACGACTTCCATTATTGGTATCAAACCAATAGCGGTTCATACAAGCTAAATCTTCTAATCGATAATTGGGCCAAAAAACGAGTTTGAATTGAATTCGTTTCTTTTTTTTTTTATATCTATAAAGATCTTTGTTTTTATTCGAAACGTTACCACAAGTTTTAATGTTATTTCCATTGAAAAATTTTGTATTTATCTGATGAATACCTTGGCTATTCTTCAAATTGAAAGAAATTAGACTTCCGAATTCTCTACGACGTTGAGATAAAAAAGTTTTTTCAGGAACAAAAAAATCATCAAGATTTTGGTTTTTATTTCCAGTGTTCCTTTTCTGTTTTGCAATGGACTCATCCAAATTCGTCTTATCAACACAGCCCTTTTCTTGGTGTCTTGGATTTATTTTGTGCTTACTCTTATGACCCACTGAAATATTTATGGTTTGGTACATAAGAAACTGTCTGATATTTTTTACAGCCAGACGAACGGGTTCGATAATCAATATTCCTTTTTTCAGAAATTCTGTAAGGCTCAAATTGTTCGGAATCAGTAGAATATCGAGGCTCATTTCTCTCCTTTGAATAGAGGATATAGCAATTTCGTTTGGATTTATCAGTCTAAGCAGGAGACAAAATACTTTGATATTATTGAGTACTCTTTGATTTACAGAAGCGTTCCATCGTAATTGAAAACAGAAATACCTTTTTAGGAGGAAATCAAGCTCCACTTCCATAGAACTTTTGTATTTTTTTTTCTTTTTCGTGTCTGATCCCGCAAAATATTCTTCAAGACCTTTTTCTTGGTTTAAGCGAACTGATCCAAGATCCGCTTGTCTCTCAGATTCTTTTTCTTCTTCATTTTTATTCTTGACTTCAATAGTTTTTTTTTCATTCGAGAATGATAATATAAAAGTATCTCTTTTTTTCTTTTTATTTACCTTATTTTTTTCAAAAACATTTTCATTCAAATCAAAAAGAAGTAATTTGATTGGTATGGCTCTGGGGTTTTTCTTATATGCATTGTAAAGTATACAAATTTGTGGGAAGAACCAAAGTTCAAAATTCAATATGGAGTGACTTAATATTCTTTCATTCATTTCCATCCAATCAAAAAGGTTTTTTGGGGGGGATGCATTGATTTCTTCATCTTGATGAAGCATGAGATAAAAAAGACTTTTCTTATCAATTTTATCAATTATTTGATAATTATTAGACACAGTCTTCGTCTTTTTATTCCTTTTTGTTCCGGTATCAATCCAGAATTTAATATCCATCTTGTTTCTAAGACAAATAAGACAAAAACGGAGAATTTTCCAATCAAAAAATTTTCTAGCCGGGTTTTTCTCTATATCCACAATCTCATCTTCTCCCAGATAGTTATTCGTAGGAACATCTCCTGGCAGATGAACAAATTTGTGGTTATATGTCTTGTAATTATACAAAAAAATCCCTTGGTTTTTTTTTTCTTTTAATAAGAATCTAAAAATATATGAGTCCTTCGGATCTTCATAATTAATATATTTATATGCTAAAAGATCATATCTATAGTGTTTTTTAAAATTCTTTTGTTGATTTAGTAATGACTCCGCTTCAAAATTTTTTTTTTTTTCGTACTGAATTAATCGGTCTTTTTCATATGAATCGCTTTTTTTTAAATCTTTATTTTCAGCTATATATCCTTGATTAATAATATTTCGCCATTTTTGTGGTACTAATCTAGACCATCTTATCTGAGATAAATCGTATTGATAATGAACTGCTTTTAACCAGTTTTTCCATTGATTTATGATGGAAGTACTCAGTTTTTTATGTCTTAATTGGCACTGAAATATTTCTTGTACTTCAAAAAAATCCTTTCTTTTTTTTTTAAGAAAAAGAGTTGTTCCATAATCATGATATTGAAGAGCTGATCTTACCTTAGATAAGTTAAGCCTATATAAGTTAAGAAATGGGGTTTGTGATAATTTGTAAAATACATATGCTTGTGACAAAGAGGATAAGTCAGGAAAAACCCTTGTTTTCTTATTACTAATATTAGTAAGTGACTTTTTGATTTTCGAAATAAAGTGAATTGTATTTTGATTTACTTTATCAATAGCAGCTTTTTCGTGATTTTCGTCATTATTATAAATATATTTGTCAATAAGGTTTCTAGCTGATTCAAGAAAAAGTTCTACATTCATTCTGGGAATTTGAATGATAGATAGAAAGATATCTATGTATATTTTCTCAATAAAAATTTTTCTAAAATAATGGAATTTACGGACTACTCGACCATTTCTTATTTTTAGTAGCTTTTTTAATGATCCGAATCTTTTCGTACCATAAGTTATTTTGTTAGGACTCCTTTTTTTCTTTGAGATCCCTTTCTTCTCTTTTTTTTTTTTTTGTATTTGATTTATGATTGTCCTTTTTTTATTAGTCAAAGCTTGCATTCTTGCTTCGGCCAGTGAAGAATTTGTCCAACCCATAGGTATAATTTGAATCGCGGATTCATCAATCGTTTTTTTATTGGTTATAAAATCTTTTTTAGTTTCATTCAATTCATCTAATCCGCTAAATACTAATAGAATAGTGATTAGTTCTTTTATTTTTTCTTTTAAAAAAAAAAAAAAAAATGGACTTTTTTTGATAACTCTTTTTTGACTTTCTTTTGATTTTGTGAACTTTAAAGAAAACTTTGTTCTTTTTTTTAAAATCCTTATAACTAGAAAACACTTTTTTGTAAACTTTCTAACCTTTTCTTCGAGTTTTTTACAAATGGGTTTAAAATCAAAAAGAGAAGTTCTTCTTTTGTTAGAACCAAAAGGAAATTCAGTTTCCATCCCAAAAACTGTTAAAAAGCAAAAATTGTTTTTTTTCCCTTTCTTCTCTTTCATTGGGCTTTTTTGCGGGCGTTGGAACTTAGCTCTGTGCCAAGGTTTCAGGCGAAAAGGGAATAGGATTTTTATCTGAATACCCTCTGTTAACCAGTTTTTCGGAAATTCTTTTTCGGATAATTGAACTCCACTATAGGTGCATTTAACGTGCATTTCTTTATTCCAATCTTTTAAATCCTCGGACCATTCTGGAAATTGAAATAATAGTGTACGGATGGTATTTTTAGCTATTATCAATAAAGGTAAGATAAGATATTTTCTAAGAAAGGATTGGATTACTAGCAAAGAGCCTCTTATTACGTGAGCAAATAGAATGCTATCCCAGGCTTCTGCTATTTCTATCCGTGCTTTTTCCTCCCTTTTGTCCTTCTCTTTTTTCTCACTTTCTTGTATCCTTTCTTCAGTATAATCTGAAATCACAAATTCTCTGTTTTTACATATCAAATGGATAAACATTATTTTCATCATCTGCGAGATATCAAAAGAAAACAAAAAGGGTTTGTTTAGTCGGTCCAAAAAAAGAGGGGAATGTATATTTGGTTGAAAGAGTTCCCAAGTAATTGTTTTACGTCTTTGAGGGCGCATAGAACCTTTTATTATGTCACGACGAAAGTCTGGTTGTTGTGAATAACGTATTAAAGCTATTTCTCTTTCGACTCGCTTAGCATTAGGATTATTGTCTTCATGATTAGTATTAGCATTAATAGTATCTTTCGTATTATTGTACGTATCCCTGTTCTCTGTAAAAATTATTACACGTTTGTATTTTCTTGACCGAATTTCATAACCCTTTAGCGCAATTTCTTCATGTTCTCTTTCTTGTTGTTCCAACTCGTTGATTAATTTGTATGACCATCGAGGCACTTTTTTACGTATTTCAGTTATTCCAATTTTTTTTTTTGTTATTATATCTTTTGGATCAGCTAAAACCGTATCGAAGAAAAATTTTAAAATTTTTCTTCGATACTCTCCTCTTTGTTCGTGGTTTGAAAATGAAGAAAGTTCTTTAAAATTTAAACTTGATACTCCTTGTGTTTTTTCAGTAAATTTACTCATTAAATTCAATAAATACCTAATTTCGATTGAAAATGTTTTTCTATCAAATGTATCTATTGTATCTATTGTTTGTTTTTGGTCAAATTCTCGATAATTAGGAGTAAAAAGGAGACCATGAATTCTATTTATCCTTATCCAGGGTGGGTCTATATACTTCTTTCTGGAAGTTTCATTTCTGAGTGGGAATAAAAACAACTTTTTGATCCTTCCGCGTGAGGGACCATTCAA